AGTTCACACCACACTCTTTGGCTCGACCCCTGAATTATTCAGTAACAGGTCTTTCACACTGAGACCCACCTATACAGTAACGGTATTTAATTATGAAAGTTAGCTGGGTAGCTGACCCTCGTAGTCCGTTCTTGACCGAGTGAGAACTTCATTTTTCTGTTTTTTTTTTGAATTTCAATAAGATTTCCTCCGCTTAATGGATAACCATTTGCTACCAATGGAGAATTGCTTCTCATCTTAAATTCAGTTGATTGGATTTGCACCAATGGAAACCATAAACTTTCTACACAATAGAGGGATTGATTTGCTTATTTTAGTTTTAGATAGTGAATGGAGTTCCTTCTTCCATTCTATCCTATTCACTGGTACTCATCATTCATACTGGAAAGCGGTTTTCTTGCTTTTTTTGTGTCAGTTCATGATCTAAACGAGTCGCACATACACCCTAGTACATGTTCCTCGACGCTGAGGACATCCCCGAAGAGCGCGGGTTTTCACGACATTTCGAATTGGCTGTCTTGCATTTCTAAGAAGTTGTTGACTAGTTGGCATATTGAATCATATACGTAATGGGCTGGCTTAGATTGATCCTAACCGGATCATTATGAATTTTTTCTAGTTAAAAATACGAATAGTAAAATCGGAAATAAAACCTCAAATCACGGATTCGCGCAAAATGGATTTTATTTCTCTAATAGAAGTCTCGGAGATAGGATCTCAATTCATGGAAATTTAAAAAGATCTTCTCCTCCTATAAGATCAATAAGTCCATACTTTTGGGCTTCTATTGCTGACATAGAAAAGTCTCTCTCCATGTCAGCCTTTATTTGCGCGTGTGGTTTCAACGCCCTTTTGCTAAAACTATCTATGATGTTGTCGTACATTTTTTTGATTTCCGTCACTTCCATGAAAATGTCTACGTTTTTTTCGTCCAAATAAGGAGTAGAGGGCTGATGCATCATTACCCTGATGATAAAAGGATTCTCTATCTGCTGTGTGAAACGAACAGAAAAGAAAGATAAAGAATAATAGGAAAAAAAGATAGAATTGAACAACCGTACGGGCATCGTCTTTTGTGCATTGCATACGGCTCTACAATCAAATTGAAATTGACCCTTACTTTCCATTCAAGAAAGATAAAAATAGAATCTCTCAGCCCCAGATGGGTAAATGATCAAATTGCCACCCTTCCTTTCGGAGGAGTTAAAAATACTATGATGGCTCCGTTGCTTTCTATTTTAAAATGGATTCTTTTTTTGTCTTTGATTCAGCAATCCCAAAGTTTCTTTTTGATCCAACCAAAAAAGGAAAAATCTTGTTTTTTTCGCACTCTTTTTTTTCTAACATAAATATTGTTAAGAGCCCTTCGGTGTGAAAACAAAAAAGTTTGTGACGCTGAATTGGACTCCCGATAGATAAGAGAAAATCGGAAATACCTTTTCTCTCATACTACTCTCTCGATACATAATCGAATCTTTTGAAAAAAAAAACAATACAAAAATTTTTCATATCGAATTCGAAGTGCCATGCTATTATTACTTAATATTCATATGGCGAAGGCATAGTTTTCTTTTTTCTCTCAAATAAAAAAACCTCATTGGCGCCAAGCGTAAGGGAATGCTATACGTGAAGTTCCTGCATTCAGGACAAAAGATGCCATTGACGCGGCTATTCCGATAACTATTGTGTCGACTGGTGCGGCAAGAGTATATATAGTATCATGAATGGCGGTTCCATCTATTACTGATCCACCAAGAGAGTTTATAAAAAATTTAAACTTTTTGCTAGAATCCACGAGACTGAAATATATCAAAGCACCTGTCATGAGATTCGCGAGTTCTGAAGTAATTTCACCGCCTAAAATAAGTACTCTTCGTCGATAAAGTCCGTTGAGTAAGGAAAAATTCTATTCCTTAGAGGACCGTACATGCACCTTTTGATGCATACGGTTCAAAAAACAATTGCGAAAAAACGAATCAATGTATAGATTCCAGTCCTCTTTCTTTTTTCCTATTCTTTTTCATAGCAGTTTTTTTTCGAACTTCTAACGAAAGGGCTTTTTCTTCGATTTTTCAATAAAGACGAATTTTGACTTCTTTTCTTTCTTATAATAGAAAAATGTCAATAAACTTATCGAATTAACTTCTCATTGATGTATTGTTTCATCGAGATTCAATCCAAATCACGATGGTATTTTCTTGTTCCTGAATGGATCTCTTTCATCTTTTTAGGTTTATGCTCTACTCCGGGTCAAGATCCGCCCGATTTTGATTTGTACATATAGGACAAATCGTCCCATCACCATTTCTTTTTGTTATGACTTTCTAAATAACAAACAGGAATCATTTATGATACACGTAGTAATCATAGATATATTCCCAATTGGGTTTTTGCTAAACGGAGCCTGGATACTTTATTTTTTGAGTCCAACCAAAGCCAACCATAAATTATTCGAATTAAGAATAGTATTATGAATTCCCCCAAACAATGCATCTAATTGCACTTCACGCTCCAATTTTTTGATGATTCAATTTATCTTTCTTGGGCGAAACAGAGGATCTCTCGATCGGGGGAGAGAACGGGGAAATCCCATATGACCCAATAGATCTGACAAGTCACACTATAAGTCAGTCCACTCTGACTCTGGCTCTTCATCGTCGTCAGTAATTGGTATAGGAAATGCAATTTTCGGCAGACCAACAGGCATGAATTAAAAGAAAAAAGAAGGAAATACTCTATTTTACTTTGATGCGGAAACGTAACAATATGGTTTTATTGTCTTTATCATATTGGCTTTATCGTATTTATTTTATCCATAGATTAGAAAAATTCAGAAAGAAAGACAAAATAAATAAAGGAAAATTTTTATGAATAGGTCCTTCTAATGATCAATAAAGATGGACGCATTTTCTCATAGAAAATGGTATCAATCCCCATTGCATATTGGTACTTATCGAGTATAAAATAAATCTGCTTCTCTTTGTTCCTACGAACAGAATAAATATTAACTGAACCTTTGTTAGGAAATAATCCACTGAACAAGGGAGGTCCATAGGATAGTCATAGTATAGTCTTTTCCAATGCCATAAAGTTACGTAGTGTCTATTTTTCTTTGATAAAGGGGTATTTTCCATGGGTTTGCCTTGGTATCGTGTTCATACCGTTGTATTGAATGATCCTGGCCGGTTGCTTTCCGTTCATATAATGCATACAGCTCTGGTTGCTGGTTGGGCGGGCTCGATGGCTCTGTATGAATTAGCAGTTTTTGATCCTTCTGACCCTGTTCTTGATCCAATGTGGAGACAGGGTATGTTCGTTATACCCTTCATGACTCGTTTAGGAATAACCAATTCATGGGGAGGTTGGAGTATCACAGGAGGGACTGTAACGAATCCGGGGATTTGGAGTTACGAAGGCGTAGCTGGGGCACATATTGTGTTTTCTGGCTTATGCTTTTTGGCAGCTATCTGGCATTGGGTCTATTGGGATCTAGAAATATTTTGTGATGAACGTACAGGAAAACCTTCTTTGGATTTGCCCAAGATCTTTGGAATTCATTTATTTCTCTCCGGGGTGGCTTGCTTTGGTTTTGGTGCATTTCATGTAACAGGCTTGTACGGTCCTGGAATATGGGTGTCCGATCCTTATGGACTAACGGGAAAAGTACAACCTGTAAATCCGTCGTGGGGCGTGGAAGGCTTTGATCCTTTTGTTACGGGAGGAATAGCATCTCATCATATTGCAGCAGGTACGTTGGGCATATTAGCGGGTCTATTCCATCTTAGCGTCCGACCGCCACAACGTCTATACAAAGGATTACGTATGGGAAATATTGAAACCGTACTTTCCAGTAGTATCGCGGCTGTCTTTTTTGCAGCTTTTGTTGTTGCTGGAACTATGTGGTATGGTTCAGCAACTACCCCCATCGAATTATTTGGTCCCACTCGTTATCAATGGGATCAGGGTTACTTCCAGCAAGAGATATATCGAAGAGTTAGCGCCGCGCTAGCAGAAAATCAAAGTTTATCAGAAGCCTGGTCTAAAATTCCTGAAAAATTAGCTTTTTATGATTATATCGGCAATAATCCGGCAAAAGGAGGATTATTCAGGGCAGGTTCAATGGATAACGGAGATGGAATAGCGGTTGGATGGTTAGGACACCCTATCTTTAGAGATAAAGAAGGGCGTGAGCTTTTTGTACGTCGTATGCCTACTTTTTTTGAAACATTTCCAGTCGTTTTGGTCGACGGCGACGGAATTGTTAGAGCGGATGTTCCTTTTAGAAGGGCAGAATCGAAGTATAGTGTTGAACAAGTAGGTGTAACCGTTGAGTTCTATGGCGGCGAACTCAATGGAGTCAGTTATAGTGATCCTGCTACTGTGAAAAAATATGCTAGACGCGCCCAATTGGGTGAAATTTTTGAATTAGACCGTGCGACTTTGAAATCCGATGGTGTTTTTCGTAGCAGTCCAAGGGGTTGGTTTACTTTTGGGCATGCTTCGTTTGCTTTGCTCTTCTTCTTCGGACACATTTGGCATGGTGCTAGAACCTTGTTCAGAGATGTTTTTGCTGGTATTGACCCAGATTTGGATGCTCAAGTAGAGTTTGGAGCATTCCAAAAACTTGGGGATCCAACTACAAGAAGACAGGCAGTCTGATACAAGAACGCTTTGGTATCTTTCGCCTCTATTTTCTTTTTGGAGGGATTTTTACATAGAGTACCGGAGTGAATTTGCATCACCGCCTTTTTGACTCTTGCTCTTTCGAGATGATTCCCAAAAAGAAAAAAAACAAACAGGTAGGGAAGCTATAATTGTAAACCACGATCGAATCTATGGAAGCATTGGTTTATACATTCCTTTTAGTCTCGACTCTAGGGATAATTTTTTTCGCTATCTTTTTTCGAGAACCACCTAAAGTTCCAACTAAAAAGTGAAATTCTTTTTCATTATCTCAATTGAAGTAATGAGCCTCCCAATGTTGGGAGGCTCATTACTTC